TATAAAAATAGAAAATACATTTAAATTTTAATAAAGTACAGCCGGTTGGATCCAACCTATTCTTGAAATATACAACTCGCACACACTCCCTTTCCAAAAAAAATCAATACACCAAGCACTACACTTAGATTTATTGGATTTGTTGCTAAAATATCGGTATTAAACCCGAAACTCCCGGCGGATGGCCAGTGGCCTAAGGAAACGAAAGAATCGGTTACATTTTTCATATGCTCTCCTCTTATAGATAGGACTAATAAAGAACAGAGTTCTTTTTGTATCACCCAGCTCACCCTTTCTTTTTTGATCAATTTCCTTTTCTTAATTTTCCCATTTTTAACGGGAATAGATTTAATCTATTTATTGAATTCTCAAATTCAAATATTTCTTTTTTTTTTTTTGAAGTTTCCGATAAGAAAGATACTTATTAAGTGAAGCCTTATTAGGTTTTGTGTCAATTGCGAAATAGCTCCTTTGTTCAAACACTTCCTACTTCCTAAAAGAAAAGGAAAAATTTCATCGTCCTAAACTAAGGACGGGAAGGAATAAAGCGAGCGAATCCACTAATTCCTCATCCTCAAATCAGTCCTTCCCGAGGTATTGTCACAACAAAAATACATAATTCTAAAAAAAAAAAGTAAAATATTGATATAATTCACAGAAGCAAACGGCAACGAGTTAATAAAATAAGAGAAAAAATAAGAGAAAAGTAAGTTATGTACTTTATTTATATTTTCTATTTTCATTCTAGTATGAAATTAAACAAAAGGATTCGCAAATAAAAGCGCTAATGCCACGACCAATCCATAAATTGTTAAAGCTTCCATAAAAGCTAGACTAAGCAATAAAGTACCTCGTATTTTACCTTCTGCTTCTGGTTGTCTCGCAATACCTTCTACGGCTTGGCCTGCAGCAGTACCTTGACCAACTCCAGGTCCAATAGAAGCAAGCCCTACGGCCAATCCAGCAGCAATAACGGAAGCGGCAGAAATAAGTGGATTCATGATAGGTTCCTCACACAAAAAAAAAAATGGTTAATGATACAATCAACCAATGAATTATTACTTAATTTGATTTGATCACTAAAATCTATCGAGTCGAAGTAACTAAAACTTCGAATGATAATAATAATAATATAGATTAGGTATAACCCTATATAACTAGTATATATTTAATATATATCACATATACATTTCTTTCTTTCATAACGTAAACTGCCCACATTTTATATGAAATCGAATTCTAGAATAATTCTTTGAAAGATATACTAGAGTATGTGGCTGGACTTATAAACATTACATATATCTAGTGTAACCTATCCACCATTTCGAAATATTGTCTATCTTTTCTCCTATAACCCTAGTCGTATATACATACGTATTTGTATCTATTATGTTCCCCAACCGAATGGATTCTCTTGAACCATGCATTGCCTCAATTTGGATAAGCTAAAAAAAAAAAAAGACTATATTCGAAAACTAATCAATGATGACCCTCCATGGATTCCCCTATATAAGCCGCGGCTAAAGTTGCAAAAATAAGAGCTTGAATACCACTTGTAAATAATCCAAGAAACATGACAGGTATAGGAACTACTGAAGGTACTAAAGAAACAAGAACAACAACTACTAATTCATCAGCCAATATATTCCCGAAAAGTCGAAAACTAAGAGATAAAGGTTTTGTGAAATCTTCTAGAATATTAATTGGTAAAAGTATTGGAGTTGGTTGAATGTATTTTCCGAAATAACCCAATCCTTTTTTGGTAAGACCTGCATAAAAATATGCCACTGACGTGAGTAAAGCTAAAGCAACAGTAGTATTTATATCATTCGTGGGGGCGGCTAACTCCCCATGAGGTAACTCTATGATTTTCCAAGGTAAAAGGGCACCCGACCAATTAGAAACAAAAATAAATAGGAACATAGTTCCAATAAAGGGAACCCAAGGACCATATTCTTCTCCAATCTGAGTTTTGCTCAAGTCTCGAATAAATTCAAGCACATATTCGAAGAAATTCTGACCGTCGGTCGGAATGGTTTGTGGATCCCGAACAACTATGATGACTGAACCTAATAAGATAGCAATTACGACCCAAGAAGTGATAAGTACTTGGGCATGAATTTGTAAACCTCCTATTTGCCAATATAAATGTTGGCCTACTTCTACACCTGATATATCGTATAACCCTTTGAGTGTTTTAATGGAACATGGTATAACATTCATATTGTCCTCTGACATAAATCGAACTTCAAAAAAAAAAAAAGAATTATTTTGATTCAACCATCTCTTTCTCAACTCATCTACTTTCATCAGTAATCATATATTTCAGATACCAAGGAATCACACAATATAATATCAATATTCCATTTTATCTCTTTTTAAAAATTCAAGACAAGACGAGAATAGTAACCGAGCCAAAAAATCTAAATAATTAACTAATCTTAATATTCTTAATTATAACATAATCAACGACTTCTTATATAGCTAGAACGGCCCTCACAAATTGCGGATACTAATTTGTTAAGAATCAATCGGATTGAAGCTATAGCATCATCGTTGGCTGGAATCGAAATATCTGCAAGATCTGGGTCACAATTTGTATCAATTAAACAAATCGTTGGAATCCCTAAAATGACACATTCTCGAAGAGCTGTATATTCTTCTTGCTGATCAACGATGATTACAATATCGGGTAACCCAGTCATATATTTGATCCCACCCAGATATGTTTGCAAAGTAGATAATTTTCTCTTCAACATTGCTGCGTCTCTTTTTGGGAGACGGTTGAGTTTCCCCATCTTTTGTTCTGCTCTTAAGTCTCTGAACTTAAGAAGTCTCGTTTCTGTAGTGGACCAATTCGTTAACATACCACCGAGCCATTTTTTATTAACATAATGACATCGAGCCCTTATTGCAGCTGATGTTACTAAATCCGCTGCTTTTTTTTTGGTACCAACGATTAAGAAGTTTTTTCCTCTACTTGCTGCATCAAAAACTAAATCACAGGCTTCTGATAAAAAACGAGCAGTTCTAGTAAGATTTGTAATATGAATACCTTTACGCTTTGCAGAGATGTAAGGAGCCATTCTAGGATTCCATTTCTTAGTACCATGACCAAAATGAACTCCTGCCTCCATGAGCTCTTCCAAATGGATGTTCCAATATCTTCTTGTCATTTTTCTCACGCTTTCTCTTTTTTTCACAAATAAAAAATTGTTCCTACGGAACCTTCTACCGGGATTGACCATTGGTATACAGTCCAAACCATTCATTTTTTTATTTCTTCATTTTTATTTATGATCAAATCAATAAAATAATTAGAAAATAAAAAGAATACTCCTTAGGAAATCACATAAATGATTTTTCTAGTGTGTCATGGAAATTGTTTGGGACACAAGAACAAAAAAATTCTTGATGATGTAACAAAATATCTCTCATTTCCAACTCGAATAGATTTTTCTTTTTGATTTCCAAATGAATGTTTTTGTCTTGCCCTGAACGATGCACTAATTTTTTGAATCCAGTACCCACTGGGATAACCCCCCCCAGAACAACATTTTCTTTCAGACCCTTCAACCAATCAATACGACCCCGTAGAGCAGCTTTTGCTAAAACTCTAGCGGTTTCTTGAAAACTTGCCTCGGATATGAAACTTTGAGTATTCAGGGATGCCCTCGTTATTCCCAATAAAATTGCCCGATAACAGATCGCTTCGTCTAAAGCACGCCCCGCTCGTTCCGCTCGCAACAATCCGATTAATTCTTCGGGTGAAAAAACATTAGACATTCCATCTTCTGAAACCAACACTTTTGATGTTACTTGCCGTACAATAATCTCTATATGTCTATTATGGATCTGTACCCCCTGGGATCGATAAACCTTTTGGATCTTATTAACCAAAGAGATACGACTTTGGGCTATGGTTAGCTCAGCCCCAATTAAGGATTCCCAGGGAATTCCAAGAATTCCTGGTATACGTTCGTTCCAACCTTCAAATCGCCTTTCAAAGTTCATCGATATTGAACGAATCGAACGCACTTCTAAGATTTGTTCTACTTTTGGAAGACCCTGCGTTATGTCACCAGATCGGGATTTTTCATATATAAATGTAACTAACGTATCTCCTTCAGAAAGGGTTTCTCCATAATGTCCATGAACAGTCGCTCCTAGAGTGGCCAAATAGGGCTTAGCTGATCTTATAACTAAGGAATTCACATGAACAATTAAAATTTGACCAGATTTTTTTATGTGTGGTCCATGTTTAAATAGACATATATTTTCACAAAAAAATTGTCCAATACTAATTATTGTGGATGTCTCCTCACTAAAATTGTGATGTAGAAAGCACCCATTCAAATGGAATGGATTCAAAATGATGTTATTGCATGGACCGGGATTATAAAGCCGCCTATTTTCATCTATTAAACAGTATTTAAATACTTCAAGTACTTGGAAAGTCCGTTTAAGATTGTCAAGTAGCCAATATTTATTTAACAAGATCTGATTATGAGTTATTAAATGATAAGATGAATAAAAATTCACTATTTTAGGTACAATAGTACCTAAGGGGCCCAACAAATCCGTAAGTGGAGTTATGGGATTCGATTCTTTTGTCACATTGTTATATTTCGAACCGTTGAATGGACCAACTCGATAACAATTGAATGATGACAAAATTCTCAAAGATTGCCATTCCTTATTTCGATTCAAAAACGTACCAATAGTTCCTTGACACTGGATAAATAATGGAATCTTCACTTTGGAATAAAAAGGATTAATATTAGTACGATCTAATCCATTATCGGGAATCAATCCTGAACCCGCTGTATCATACCTTTTTCCGGTATATGAAATCGTAGACTTGACTAACTCAATTCTTATGAAATCACGAATCAGATCATTTGCCCTTACCTCAACAAAGGAAGAATGAATTTCTTCTATAGAACCATTTTTTTCTTGGTCCCAATTCAATACTAAGCAAGTCCGAACTAATTGAATACTTGTGTGAGAAATTCCTCGAATTGACTTTCCATAAAGGATATAATTGACAACTCTAAGTTGGACATTATCTTTTTCCTGCAAGAGATCCTGAGGGAAAACTTTTGCTAAATTTATCCCATCAGTTATTTCATATGTGACTACGGGCCGAACCAACACAAAATATTTTTTTTTTGTGAGTGTGATCCGTTGGACATAGATCCAATTTTTCCAATTTTTTGATTCCTTAGAATTTTTTTTTTCTGTTCCCGGCGGTATCAAAATGCCACTGTGTCTGGATATCTTATCTGTTTCTCCGGGAAAATGAATGTCTCCAGAAAAGATTTTCAGTTCAATACTTTTTTTTTTTCTCTCTACTCGGACTAATCCACCTACTCGGCTTCTTGTATTTAAGGCGAGTTGCGTATTTACTCCAATGATACTATTGTTCTGGACCATTATGGACGAGGATCCAGGTAAGATATGCACTTCTTCGGGAATAAAAAAAAACCGATCTACTTTCATTTGGTATTTTTGGTATTTCGGACTAAATTCTTTTGCTCCTCGATACTCAATCAAATCCTCTTTTTTTACGATGGAATCCACCTCTACGGTCCCATATTTAGTAATTCCCGAACTCTTTTTTCTGTATCGTGGATCATCAAAATAAGCAAAAATACTATTTCTACGTAAAATACCATTTATGGGTATTTCAATCGAAATACCAAAAGAGGGTATTAGTTCTTTTTCGCCTTCTTGATCATATTGTAATGGGATAAAAAATCTATTTCTTCGCCTTTTCGCCAAGAAATCGGAATTCCCTTGGAGAATCGAAGGATATATAAAATTCCAATGACCGTTGGATATGATTCGATCAAGTCTTGAATAATCAAGAATTTCCTTATCTTTTTTACCAAAAGGACCCAACAATTTATGTCTTACTCGACCATTAGTGATCGAGAGGTCAGAGGTATATTTTTCGTTGACAGAAAAAGAATGAACATTCATTTGATCTTGATCCTTATGGAGCGAAAAAGACACTATACTGGATCTGCACGGACCCCCTGCTAATATCCATAAATGACTTGTTTTTGGTAATAGATGAACATTACTATATGTATATTCAGGTGCATGATAAACATCGGTACTCCAGTGCATTTCTCCCTCTGATTCAGAATAAATATGTTTTCGAACCCTCTCTTTAAAATGAAAAGTGGACGTTCCGGCACGAATCTCAGCAATCACTTGTTCAGATTCTACATATTGATCATTTTGAACTAAAATCAAACTTTTTGGTGGAATATTCACACTATGTATAATATCCCGACTCTCAATAGTTACATACAAGTCTATAGAACATAAAAAGGCAGGATGCCCATGACGGGTACGTGTAGGATGAACCCAATACTCATTGAACTTTATTTTCCCATTAGAAGGAGCTCGTACATGCTCGGCAGTACCGCCTGTAAATACTCCACCCGTATGAAAAGTTCTTAATGTTAGTTGAGTTCCTGGTTCCCCAATCGATTGACCCGCAATAATACCTACGGCTTCTCCCAATTCGACCAGGTCCCCGTGGGTGGGGCTTCTGCCATAACATAATTGACAGATCCAAGATGTATTCCTGCAAGTAAAGGGGGTTCGAATATATATTGGTTGCGCTCGAAAGGTTATGAATCGATTGGCAAGCCCAATCCCAATCTCTTGATTTCGAGTAGCAATGCATCGTATCCCCATATATATATCGTCTGCTAATACACGACCAATTAGGGTTTGGACAAAAATTTTTTCTGTCATTCCATTTCGAGGACTCACGGAAATACCTCGGATAGTACCACAATCCGTTTTACGTACAATAATGTGTTGAACTACTTCAACAAGTCTACGCGTGAGATATCCAGCATCTGATGTTCGTACAGCAGTATCCACGACTCCTTTTCGAGCTCCGTAGCAGGAAATTATATATTCTGTCAAAGAAAGTCCTTCGCGTAAATTGCTTTGAATGGGTAAATCAATCATTTGTCCTTGAGGATCCGACATTAATCCTCTCATACCTACTAATTGATGTACCTGAGATGCATTTCCTCTAGCTCCCGAAAAGGACATTAGATGGACTGGATTAGAGGGATCAGTCATCTGAAAATTGGGATTCATTTCTTGTCTCAAATATTCGCTTGTGGCATACCATATCTCAATGGATTGACATAATTTTTCTACCGCGTGTACATTCCCACAATGATGGTGTTTCTCCAAAATAAAACTTTGTTGTTCAGCATCTTGGACTAACCATCCCTTAGAAGGTATTGTTAAAAGATCATCAATTCCTAATGAAATAGATGTAGCAGTGGCTTGCTGGAAACCCAAAGTCTTCACTTGATCCAGGATATGTGATGTATATGCCATTCCGAAATGACCTATTAATCTGCTAATAAGTCGTTTCATAGCAGTTCCATCTATCGCTTTATTGTGAAAGACCAAGTCGGCCCGTTCCGCCATAAGTACCTCCATATTCCGATGAGTAGG